TACTACTTCAGTCCCTCGCGATCTACTCTGACAGATTGTGATGCGCGCCCCAAAATAATCCTGTCGAATCCTTGGGGCAACCACTGCCTTCTTGTCTAAACGCAATACACATCTTGCGGTTCCGTCTTCCGCAAGCAGCGCGTTTAGGTTCAGTGGTCTTATACGACATTTGTTGGAACAAGGCCCTAGTAGAGTAATCAGACGATTCTAACCACAAACTCTAACTCTTAATTCCTGTATTGGGTTTGCACTCATTTTCTTTATCACTTAAAGTTGATGACTAATGAAAATCCCGCGGTTTGCAACTTCCGAAAAAGGCAAAATTGTTCATGAAAGACAAGACTTTATTCGCATCTACCCTCGGCAGGGAATAGCCACCTGAAAGCTCATATCTGTGCTCCCTTGCACTCGGTTGAGGTAGGTTTGGTATTGCTTGAAAGCAGAGGTGAATAGAGGGGCCCCCTAGCGCCGATTCAAAGGGCTTAGCTGTGACTGCCCCATCTCGTTTTAAGTTGAGTTAGGTTTTTGCGTTAACGCCAATGTTGAGAAAGAGATGGGGGTTGTTGCTTGCCTGAACATTAACCCAATCTTATGCTCGTTTAGCTAGGGAAATGCCTTAACGTAAATTCCTAGGGCCTAGGGCTTAACGTAAATTCCTAGGTTTGAGCAAAGTATAAAGTGGCAAGTTGAGTTAGGCAAAAGCAAATTCAAGTGTTTGGCCACCTTATGGATAAATGACTGAAAAAAGGAAAGACGCTAAATAACTAATTACTCTTTACATATTCCTGCCCTGTCGCTTACAGTCAATCATGCTCTTTCAGTCGAAAGTTGACTTCATCCCCGGTGACCGGTCCAGTAGGACGCTTTGGGCGGAAACTACTTTTTTATCTGTCGACTGATTGAGCAGGTATACTGTAAGCGTAAGCGCTTATGATTCTTATTATACGACGCAATTACTGGAATACTGAAATGAATGCTTACAGTTTACTTAAAGCTTCACTTCAGCTGATGCGCATTCACATCAGGTTTTCAGATCTTATGCTACACTAATAGGTTTAGACAACAACGTGTCAGCAACAGCAAGGTTTGTTTGTTTTCTTATCTATAACTAATGACGAGCTTATGCGCCAACCTGAAGCTTAGCACCAGATAACCAAAGAAGTTGCTTAAACGTTCTTGTCTTTCCATTGAGATAAATCTTTTGTACTATTTCCTTAACTAAAGACTGGTGAAAAGATATAGTGTCCCGGGTGCCAAAGCTCGTGTGGGATCGATCGGAAGAAGGCTGACTTCGCGCGCGACTGCTTGGAGTGCTGCACGGGAGGAAAAAGAAGAGGAGGAGGAGATCAAACTAAGGTCGAAGAAATCAAACAACAACGGATCCAAGAAAGATCCAAGACTTCGAGGAAGACGAATCCGGGTGGTAGCGCAAGGCATTTAATACGTTTTTGAATTCCTAGTCGAAGAGTTTACGATCTCACAACCGGCTCAGCAACAGTCGGACAAGTGGGGGAATGTTGGGGCTCGCATACATGTTATCTAAGCGCGAGCGAGCCGGTATTTGTAGTTCCTTCTTATCTATTTATTCTATGTTCTCTGTGAGTAGCAGGCGGTTCGGTTTTTGCTGTCAGCAAGTTAACAAACAAGGTAAAGCTTTCCGATTGAAGAGACGGGATCGGGTTCCTTTCCTTGGTCTGATAGTTTTGTTAACGGTTTCGAATATACTTTCTCTCCAATACTGATCGTCTTCTATAGTCAGCAAGATAGGGGACTACTAGACTATAGTCAGCTATCGTACTTACTAGTGAAAGCCTGACGTAGATGGATAGCCGTAGTTCTCATCCTTTTGCCAATAGATTAGTAAAAGAAAAGATAAGAGAAAAAGGTAAGGAACGTAGGAAAAGTCAGAAGTATTCATTTCCTCTATCTCTTCACTCTATTCCTTCTTACTAAAGTCAAAGTCAATCCAATCAGCTTCGAAAGCTGACTTACATCAGGAAATCTCTATATCTGACATTCAGATAGAATATTACACCTGATCACCATCCCACCTCTACATTCATAGCTTGAACCCTCGGGTCGGGTCCCTCCATTCTGTCCCCTTACCCACGAGGAACAAAGAACGACAGTAGGGGAGTCAGTCGGTGAGTCGATTGACAGAACTATCAGACGAGTAGGGAAGAGTCATTCGATTGCCATCAAGATCAGAAAATCCTTTCTCCAATCATCCTTCCCCGAAATTAGAGATGTCCCGCCGGGGAAACGCCTTCAAGTAGAACCATACAGATAGCTATCGATGCTATCATCTATGGCTCGAAGTGAATGAGGAATTTATGCTATCTGGCTATCGAGACTCGCCCGAATCCATCGCTACTGCTGGTTGCTACTCAAGTCCTGGGTAGGGTTGCTACTCCCGAAGTGAGTTCTCGCTACCCGGCATTCAATCCCAACTAATGTCTCGCATTCCCTCATCAGGTTCATACTTAGGGGGAGGGACAACCACTCGCCCTAAATGAATAAGGTTGGAGAGGGCTTTAGCTCTCGACCGACCCCTGGAATTCGTTGGTTTGTTCGCCCGGGCGGTGAACCGCGGATTCATCTAAGGCAAAACAAGGCGTTCATGATTAGGATTACCCGACCGGACACGGATTGGAGTCATAACGACGAAACGGAGGCGAAACAAGATCATGAAGATTGAAGCATATGAATATAATCGCACTTGGGAAAGGGAAGTGAATCGCTTGAAGTTCATCCATCCGGCATTGGATGCGTCCGTACCGAAGGGGGGACAGATATCATCGACGGACTAAAAAACACGTTTTCCTTTACCTTTTTCATAGAACCCGTTTTTGAATTGATTGATGTCAGATCTCTGTCACAAGCGACTGTGGAGTCCGGTTAATGTCAGTTCTTTCAGTCCTTTTCGAGCTAGCATAGCAGCTGATATGGCTCTACTCTTCAAAGCAAAGTCCGATCTACGATACCCCGTCCCGAGCCTTCCATTGGGATTCGTGCAAGCCTCGATAGGACGTTTATTAACGAATTGGGGCAACTAATTCACTAATGGCAGGCTTGTTCGGTTTTCACTTAACTGCGGGCCAAAACTTAAGAAGTAGTTCACTCAGTCACCGGATAGAGTTGGATAGCAAGAAGTAGTGAACTCAGCGGATAGCAAGCCTTCTCTAATAGCTATAGATGAAAGGAAGGATAGCTTAGAGAACTGAAAGAGAAAGCTTAGGCCTGACGAATGTAGCTTAGATAGCAGAGTTAGAGAGAGGGGGTCCCTTAGCGTCCTAGATCGGATGCCCCAGATTCTTATTATGGGGGAGAGTTCATCCGGACTGACTAAGCAAGTCAACTCATTCCTAGATGTGAAATGAACTTGCATCCTCACACGGGATACCAGACTCGCCCTATAAAGGAGACGCTCGCATAGTGAGTTGAGTGAGTAGGCTTGATTTAAAGGTTGTCTAACACGGATTTCGATATCGACTTTCATTCACTCCCCACTGGAAAGTCATTTTTAGGTAAAGCATCTCTAGCAGACGCAATCAGTGAATCTGATTAGTCGCTCGGAGAAAGGTAGCGAAGTACGAGTGCTCAATTCAGATTCGATATCTGGGCTTTCCCTTAATTATTAAAGTGGAGTGAATCCCGAATCCCTTGCTTGGTCTGTTGCGGCTCCTCTTCCAGTTCGAGTGGGAGGCGCGGAAGTTGCTTGGTCACAACATGTGGTTGTGGGAGTTGCCGGTGTTGGAACATAATGCTTGGCTGGCGAAGTCGTGGAATTCGGTAGGTACGTCGCTTTGGATAATTCCTTGAGAATGATAAATAGTGCTCATCCGTAGCTTGGTTCCTGACTTGAGGAGTGAAAGGCTGGCAGTAGTATACATACATAGGGCTTATCCCGGCAATCGTTTATGCCAATGTTTCCGAGGAATGCGAAGGGCTGTTCTTCACTGTAGCCGATCCCCCATAGCACTAAAAGCGAAGGGGAGCGGCGGCGAATAGTAATAGCTAGGCTTGTCCTGTAATAGAACGATGGCGCTTTCCACCTGAAAGTGCCGAGTGGAAGAGCAAAGTAAGGCTTAAGCAAGGCTTGCAAGTGAAACTTAAGTGAATGTTGCTATCGCTAGAGAGTCTTGACCAATTTGCGGGGAACAAAGGAAACGAAGAGTGAAACCGAAGGGCTGTTCTTGCTCTGCAGCTACAGGCGTAGGCAGTAAAAGAGCTGTTGTCAAGACTGAAAGAACTATCGCAGGGGAGGCGAAGACCGGATGTGCATTAACCGGCTTTCTTTGTATTTCGTATACCAACCTCCGGGGATTGATGGGTTTTGCAATAAGGCAGCCAGGTGCATAATTGGGCCCATTCGGCATGCGCTCTTAGAGAAAGAAGCCTCGGAAAAGATGTAGAAGGAGAACTTCTAATATCAGGTCCCGTGGAATGTGAAAAAAAGGCTAGCCATTTGAATTCTTCATTCTATAGTGTGGCCTGCCCTAGGAATTCGACAATGCACCGAAGGCGGCATTGAGATAGGAACTCTTGGCAGCAGAGGAGCAAAGGCGGGTGTTGAGGAGAGGAACGATGGATCCAACTACAAGAAAGACTCGGTGTTGACTCTGTGTATAAAAAAGGAAAGGGCGGCCGGCAAGCTGGGCCATTCCTCGTTCAATCAGTAAACTGGGTATTGAAAGAGGGGGAGCATCCCTTCTCGTCCGGAGATCCGAGGCCTCTGGAGAACCACGACCGGGACTGCCTCTGACTCCGACTCAATGGATTATGGGTCAACGGATGAAACCATTGCCTTTGACCCCGTGGTGGGTGATGCCCATGTAGTCCATGCCCCCGCTCCCTCCAATTATTAGCCGACTCGATCCATAACTTGCTGGCGGCTCTCCCTCCGACCATGGCACTGAATCTGCAGAAACTAAGCCAGAATTGGTTCTCCTTCTTATTCCCACCCAACCCGGGCCGGCCGCATCGGGATATGCAACTGC